ATTATATTGTTCAATACGTTCGCGAATAATATTACTAATTTCGTCAGCTCGAAGGGTTCCCATTAGTATCTCTTTTTTCTTTTTCGGAAGGAAAGGGAAAAAATAATACCTAAACTCTAAACTAGAGTAAAAAGGCTAATCAGTTATTTCTTCCACGGACCCGAGGATACCAATATTAGCACTGATGGTACGAAAATGTAATTCGCTATTCAAACAACTATTCAAAGTTCCTAGAGCTCTTTGTAAGGCTTGTTGCAAAACTTGTTGTCGGACCTGATTAATTGCTCTTTGTTGTTCAAAAAAAAGAGTTTCATTTTTGTAATTTTCTAATCGTTCCAAACTATTGCAAGTAACATTAATCAAATTGACTCTTTCTCGTTCTATCTCAGAGTATCCATTCGTTCGATACTCATCTGCTTCGATTTCAACTTTCCGTAATCGAACCCGAGCTCTTTCGAGCTGTTCAATGGCCCCTCTACGTAATTCTTCTGAATTTCGAATAGTACTCAAGATCTTCTGTTTTCGCTTATCTAATAAATCATTTAATGAAAGTAGATTATCTTTCCATTAATTTCACAACTATCATATCTCTTCCCGAACCAAACATGAATCTTTCGATTCATTTGGCTCTCACGCTCAATTGTTTCTTTTCTCTTTTCTTTGATGGGCATTCCCATATCTTTGAATGGAATGAGCCTATCCTCTCTTTTCTGTTTGTATTCAAAGATATCGAAACTGATCTAACATCAGAATCTTAGGAGGACTCTTCAGACCAGACAAAAAATAAAAAATTGTCAGCAAAGTTGTTTCTTTATTTGTTCTTTATTTACAACTAAAAAAAAAAAAGATTTGAAATAAAAGAAAATTCTATTCTTTCTTCTTTCTATGCTATGATAAATTAGATCAAAATTCTAATAGAATAGAAATAGAATTCTGAACTTCATTACTTCATTCTCATTATTATTATTAGAATGAGATTTCGATTTTTTTCATCCAAAAAATTCTCTATTTTATACAAATACAATACATAGGTCGTCGATTCGGCAGTGGATAAAGGGGGGGGGCCCAAGATACCCATCTTTCCAGTTAATGGTTCAAATAATTTTATCCATATGAGTGTTCTACATCGGATAAATTCCCAATTATTCCTTTTTTCTTTTTATCATTTTTCAACCTTTTCGGTACTAAGTACTAACGTAGTGGTAGAAAGAGTACCATGCTATGCTGTGCCTGGACTTCAAACAATTTATCTTTAACCATGTAAAAGACCTCAAAATTATTGGTTGATAGAGAATCAAAGTTCATTTACCAATTAGTCACGAAATGCTATGGTTCTTACATATGATTTCTGAATGAAATCCAATTCCGAAGTAATTCGTCGAGATTGTGCACCCTTTTTCCTATTTCTGCTATAAAAAAGAGAAATATAAAGAAAGTGCAGTCGGTGAAATCCAACCTATTCTTGAAATACACAACTCGCACACACTCCCTTTCCAAAAAAGATCAATACACCCAGCACTACGCTTAGATTTATTGGATTTGTTGCTAAAATATCGGTATTAAACTCGAAACTCCCAGCGGATGGCCAGTGCCCCACGGAAACAAAAGAATCGGTTATATTTTTCATATGCTTTCCCCCTATAGATAGGACTAACAAAGAACAGAGTTCTTTTTGTATCACTCCGCTTATTATTCTTAATGGAATTTGAGAATTCTCAAATTTCTTAGTTATGGTTATGTTATTATTCTTCTTTTTTTTTTTAGTTTCCAATAAAAGACTTAATACTTAAGAAATTTATGAAATTGAAGTTAGTTCCGAGACCTCGTGTCAATCGTGAAAAATCTCCTTTGTTGAAATGCCTCATAATATACATATACAAAGAAAATACCAATACTAAAGTAAAAAATAAGAGTCAAAAAAGAAAAAAAAAAAGGAGTTGTAGGAGTAAAGTGTTGATATAATTCGAAGGAGCGAAGGGCAAATCCGAGTCAATAAAATAATAAAAATGATAGGTGCCTCTTTTTTACATTTTGATTCTACGATGAAATGAAACATTAAACAAAAGGATTTGCAAATAAAAGAGCTAATGCCACGACCAGTCCATAAATTGTTAAAGCTTCCATAAAAGCTAGACTCAGCAATAAAGTACCTCGTATTTTACCCTCTGCTTCTGGTTGTCTCGCAATACCTTCTACAGCTTGGCCCGCAGCAGTACCTTGACCAACCCCAGGTCCGATAGAAGCAAGCCCTACAGCCAATCCAGCAGCAATAACGGAAGCAGCAGAAATAAGTGGATTCATGGTAAGTTCCTCGCACCAAAAAAAAGAAATGGTTAATGATACAACCAACCAATGAATTAGTACTTATTCTTTTTCTACTTCTACTTTGACTATTTACTTACTATTTACTTTACTACACTTAGTTTTTCTTTTTTGATCTTTATCACTAAAATATATCGGTTCGAAGTAGCTAAAAACTCCAAATGGAATTCATAATATTACTGAATTGTCAGAACTACTTCGATATACCGTTTTTCCTTTCTACCCATGATGGAGTTTTATGTAAATAGATATGTATACGGTTTTAGTTCTTGCGTTTCCTTGTTTATAAACTCTTCTATTCTTTCTCTTTCATTCAATTCACAATCACAGACAAAATAGAAAAAGGACTTATATGGGAATCCATCTAAATGCAGTGGGCTAGAAAAAAAGAGATAGGGGTAATTCCTATCTAACTAGTAAATAACATATACTTTTATTCTTCCATAACGTAAATCGACTGCACTCTTTATTCTATTAAATAGTATTCTGGAACCATTCTTCGAAACATACACAAGGATTGATACTCATAGGCATTACATATATGTAGTAGGATCCCCAACCCTTCTTTCTCTTACAAATTATCTATCTTTCTTCATATATACATGTAGCTATTTGCATTTTCTTCTCCAACCCAGTGGATTATATTGAACCCCCCGTATTGCTTGAATTGGGATAAGCTTCAAAAAAGACTATTTCGAAAGTTAGTCAATGATGACCCTCCATGGATTCACCTATATAAGCCGCAGCCAAAGTTGCAAAAATCAGAGCTTGAATACCACTTGTAAATAATCCAAGAAACATGACAGGTATAGGAACTACTGAAGGCACTAAAGAAACAAGAACAACAACCACTAATTCATCAGCCAATATATTCCCGAAAAGTCGAAAACTAAGAGATAAAGGTTTTGTGAAATCTTCTAGGATATTAATTGGTAAAAGTATTGGAGTTGGTTGAATGTATTTCCCGAAATATCCCAATCCTTTTTTGCTAAGACCCGCATAGAAATATGCCACTGACGTGGGTAAAGCTAAAGCAACAGTAGTATTTATATCATTCGTGGGCGCAGCTAACTCCCCATGAGATAACTTTATGATTTTCCAAGGTAAAAGAGCACCTGACCAGTTAGAAACAAAAATAAATAGGAACATCGTTCCAATAAATGGAACCCAAGGACCATACTCTTCTCCAATCTGAGTTTTGCTCAAGTCTTGAATAAATTCAAGGACATATTCGAAGAAATTCTGACCGTCGGTCGGAATGGTTTGTGGATTCCGAACAGCTATGATGACTGAACCTAATAAGATAGCAATTACAACCCAAGAAGTGATAAGTACTTGGGCATGAATTTGTAAACCTCCTATTTGCCAATATAAATGTTGGCCTACTTCTACACCTGATATATCGTAAAACCCTTTGAGTGTTTTAATGGAACATAGTATAACATTCATATTGTCCTCTAAAAGAAATCGAACTTCAAAAAGGAATTATTTTGATTCAACCATCTCTTTCTCAATTCATCTATGTTCATTCATGAATTTCAGTTATGAATCGTATATTTAGTATTTAGGATACCGAGAAATCACATAAAAAAATACCAATCATTTTATCTTTTCAATATTATTCAATATTCAAAACATAGTTCAAACTCCAAAAAATGCAAACCAAAATAGTAACAATCAAAGAGAGTTCACCAAAAACGAACTAATCTTCTTCTTAATGATAAGATTAATGATAAGATAATCAACCATTTCTTATATAACTAGAACGGCCCTCACAAATTGCAGATACTAATTTGGTAAGAATCAATCGAATCGAAGCTATAGCATCATCGTTGGCCGGAATAGAAATATCTGCAAGATCTGGGTCACAATTTGTATCGATTAAACAAATCGTCGGAATACCCAAAATGACACATTCTCGAAGAACCGTATATTCTTCTTGCTGATCAACGATAATTACAATATCGGGCAATCCCGTCATATATTTGATCCCACCCAGATATGTTTGCAAGGTAGATAACTTTCTCTTCAACATTGCTGCATCTCCTTTGGGGAGACGGTTGAGTTTCCCCATCTTTTGTTCTGCTCTTAAGTCCCTGAACTTCTGAAGTCTTGTTTCTGTAGTAGACCAATTCGTTAACATACCACCAAGCCATTTTTTATTAACATAATGACATCGAGCCCTTATTGCTGCTGATGCTACTAAATCCGCTGCTTTCTTTTTGGTGCCAACGATTAAGAATTTTTTTCCCCTACTCGCTGCATCAAAAACTAAATCGCAGGCTTCTGATAAAAAACGAGCAGTTATAGTAAGATTTGTAATATGAATACCTTTACGCTTTGCAGAGATGTAAGGAGCCATTCTAGGATTCCATTTATTAGTACCATGACCAAAATGAACTCCTGCTTCCATCATTTCTTCCAAATTGATGTTCCAATATCGTCTTCCCATTTTCCCACACTTTCTCTTTGTCTTTTTTCAAAGAGATTCAGTACCCTGTGAAATAAATAATTGTTCCGACGGAACCTTCTACCAGGATTGACCATTGGTCTACGACCCAAACCATGAATTTCATTCTTGATTTTTTATTTCATTGATTACGAAATCCATAATCGGACCAGAGAGTTCAAGTAAAAAGAATGAACCTCTTGTTAGGAATTAGTAAATTACATTACGTAAATGATTGGTCTGATGTCTCATGGAAAGTGTTTGGGACACAAGAACAAAATAATTCTCTATGGTGTAACAAAATATCTCTCATTTCCAACTCGAATAGATTCTTCCTTTTGATTTTCAAATGAATGTTTTTGTCTTGCTTTGAACGATTTACTAATTTTTTGAATCCGGTACCAACCGGTATAATCCCCCCCAGAACAACGTTCTCTTTCAGGCCTTTCAACCAATCAATACGACCTCGTAGAGCAGCTTTTGCTAAAACTCGAGCAGTTTCTTGAAAACTCGCTTCAGATATGAAACTTTGAGTATTCAGAGATGACTTCGTTATTCCCAATAAGATTGCCCGATAACAGATCGCTTCGTCCAAAACACGCCCTGCTCGCTCTGCTCGCAACAATCCAATCAATTCCCCAGGTAAAAAAACATTAGACATTCCATCTTCTGAAACCAACACTTTTGATGTTACTTGACGTACAATAATCTCTATATGTCTATTATGGATCTGTACCCCCTGGGATCGATAAACCTTTTGGATCTTATTAACCAAAGAGATACGACTTTGGGCTATGGTTAGTTCAGCTCCAATCAAGAATCCCCAGGGGATCCCAAGAATCCTTCGGATACGTTCGTCCCAACCTTCAACTCTTCTTTCGAGGTTCATCGATATTGAATCAATTGAACGAACTTCTAAGATTTGTTCCACTTTTGGAAGACCTTGTGTTATGTCACCGGATCTCGATTTTTCATATATAAATGTAATTAATGTGTCTCCTTCATAAAAGGTTTCCCCATAATGGCCATGAACAGTTGCTCCTGGAATGACCAAATAGGGCTTAGCTGATCTTATAACTAAAGAATCAACATGAACAATTAAGATTTGACCAGATTTTTTTATGCGTGATCCGTATTTCAATAGACATACATTTTCACAAAGGAATTGTCCAAGGCTAATTATTGTCCATGCCTCTTCACAATAATCGTGATGGAGAAAACACCAATTCAAATGGAATGAATTCCAAATGATGTTACTGCATGGATCGGGATTATAAATCCTACTATTTTCATCTAGGAAACAGTATTGAAATGGAAGTACTTGAAGCGCTTGGAAAGTCTGTTGAGAATCTTCAAGTAAAAAATCTTTCTTTAAAAAGACTTGATTATAAGTTCTTAAATAGTAAGATGAACGAAAATTTACTATTTTAGGCACAATAGTACCTAAAGGACCCAACAAATCCCTAATTGGAGTCATGGGATCCGATTCTTTTGTCGCATTATTATATCTCGAAGTATTGAAGGGCCCAATTCGAGAACAATTGGATGATGACAAAATTCTGAAAGATTGGCATTCCTTATTTCGATTCAACAACGTACCAAGAGTTCCCTTATGTTGGGGAAATGATTGAATCTTCGCCTTGGAATCAAAAGGATTGATATGGGTACGATCTAATCCATTATTGGAAATCAATCCTGAACCTGCCGTATCATACCTTTTTAAGGTATACGAAATAGTGGACTTTACTAACTCAATTCGGATAAAATCACGAAGCAGATCATTTGCCCTTATTTCAACAAAAGAAGCATGAACCTCTTCTTCTATAGAACCCTTTTTTTCTTGGTCCCAATTCAAAACTAAGCAAGCCCGAACTAATTGAATACTTGTGTGAGAAATTCCTCGAATTGACTTGCCATTTCCATAAAGTATATAATTGACAATTCGAAGTTGGACATTATCCTTTTCCTGCAAGAGATCCTGAGAGAAAAGTGTTGCTAAATTTATCCCATCAGCTATTTCATATGTGACTACGGGCCGAACCAAAACAAAATACTTTTTTTTTGTAGGTGTAATCCGTTGGACATAGACCCAATTTTTAAATTTTTTTGATCCTTTAGAATTTTTTTTTTCAATTCCTGGTGGTATCAAAATGCCACTGTGCCTAGATATTTTATCCACCTCCCCAGAAAAATGAATATCTCCAGAAAAGATTTTCAGTTCCATACTTTTCTTTTTTCTCTCCACTCGGACTAATCCACCTATTCGACTTCTTGTATTTCTATTTAAAGCAAGTCGTGTATCTACCCCAACGATACTATTGTTCCGGACCATTATGGGCGAAGATCCGGGTAAAATATGCACTTCCTCGGGAATGAAAAAAAATCGATCTACTCTCATTTGCATTTGGTATTTCGGACTAAATTCTTTTACTCCTCGATACTCAATCAAATCCTCTTTTTTTACGATTGAATCTACTTCGACAATCCCATATTTAGTAATTCCGGAACTGCTTCTTCTGTATCGCGGATCATCAAAATAAGCAAGAATACTATTTCTACGTAAAATACCATTTATAGGTATTTTAATCGAAATACCAAAACAGGGTATTAGTTTCTTTTCTTGTTCTTGATCATATTGTAAGGGAATCACGAATCTATTTCTTCGCTTTTTCGCCAAGGAATTCTCTTGACGAATAGAAGTACAAGGCTCTATGAGATTCCAATGACCCTTGGTTCGATAAGGTTTTGAATAGTCAAGAATTTCCCTATCTTTTTTACCAAAAGTATCCAACAATTTATGTCTTACTTGATCATTAGTAAGTGAGAGATCAAAGATATATCTTTCTTCGACAGAAAAAGAATTAGTATTCATTTGATCTTGATCCTTGTGGAGTGAAAAAGACACTATATTGGATCTGCATAGACCTCCTGCTAATATCCATAAATGACTTGTTTTCGGTAATAGATGAACATTACTATATGGATATTCGGGCGCATGATAGCCATCAGTACTCCAGTGCATTTCTCCTTCTGACTCAGAATAAATATGTTTTCGAACCCTCTCTTTAAAATGAAAAGTGGACGTTCCGGCACGAATCTCGGCAATCACTTGTTCTGATTCTACATATTGATCATTTTGAACTAAAATCAAACTTTTTGTTGGAATATTCACATTATGTATAATATCTCGACTCTCAATAGTTACATAAAAGTCTATAAAACATAGAAAAGCAGGATGCCCATGACGGGTACGTGTGGGATGAACCAAATCCTCATCAAATTTTATTTTTCCATTAGAGGGAGCTCGTACATGTTCGGCAGTACCACCTGTGAATACTCCGCCGGTATGAAAAGTTCTTAATGTTAGTTGAGTCCCCGGTTCCCCAATTGATTGACCCGCAATAATGCCTACGGCTTCTCCCAACTCGACCAGGTCACCATGAGTAGGACTCCGGCCATAACATAATTGACAGATCCAAGATGTACTCCTGCAAGTAAAAGGGGTTCGAATATATATTGGGTGTGCTCGAAAGGTTATGAATCGATTAACAAGTCCAATTCCAATATCTTTATTTCGAGTGGCAATGCATCGTAGACCAATATATATATCGTCTGCTAATACACGACCAATTAGTGTTTGGACAAAAATCTTTTTCGTCGTCCCATTTCGAGGACTCACGGAAATACCTCGGATAGTACCACAATCCGTTCTACGTACAAGAATGTGTTGAACTACTTCAACAAGTCTACGCGTGAGGTATCCAGCATCTGATGTTCGTACAGCAGTATCTACAACTCCTTTGCGGGCTCCGTAGCAAGAAATTATATATTCTGTCAAAGAAAGCCCTTCCCGTAAATTGCTTTGAATGGGTAAATCAATCATTTGTCCTTGAGGATCCGACATTAATCCTCTCATACCTACTAATTGGTGTACTTGAGATGCATTTCCTCTAGCCCCCGAAAAGGACATTAAATGGACTGGATTAGAGGGATCAGTCATCCGAAAATTAGGATTCATTTCTTGTCTCAAATATTCACTTGTAGCATACCATATCTCAATGGATTGACGTAATTTTTCTACCACGTGTACATTCCCATAATGATGGTTTTTCTCTAAAAGAAAACTTTGTTGTTCAGCGTCTTGAACTAACCATCCCTTAGAAGGTATTGTTAAAAGATCATCAATTCCTAATGAAATAGATGTAGCAGTGGCTCGCTGGAAACCCAAAGTCTTCACTTGATCCAGGATATGTGATGTATATGCCATTCCGAAATGATCTATTAATCTGCTAATAAGTCGTTTGATAGCAGTTCCATCTATCACCTTATTGTGAAAGACCAGATCGGTCCGTTCTGCCATAAGGACCTCCATATTCTGCTGAGTAAGATTACACAATGGGCCTGGGTCAGTGATTCGAAAACTTCCTTTCCTCAATCTTGATTCACACAGAAATTCAGAAATTATGATACCAGTGAAATTGGAGAGACCCGAATTCCCACGAGTATGGGCATCGCTAATAGAATTTCTTAGTTTTTATATAGAGCATGAGTTAGATAGCCTATGAGTAGACCCGCCAAAACCCCTGTATGGCTTCTTCTATTTCTCGATAAAAAGAAAGATGACCAACAGTAGTTCGAATGTATATACAACGAATTTCTCTTTTTACACTTCCTATTATTCGATAGTGCTTATAAATCTCATTATAATTACCAAAAGATTCATATTGAACTTCGATGGGAACTTCTCTTGAGCCAACGACGCGTTGATCTAGTCTCCACCGGAGCCACAAAGGACTATCTAAATGGATTCGTTTCTGCCGATAAGCTCCAAGTGCATCATAAGAACTAGAAAAATACGGTTCTTTTGTATACTTACAGTCATTATTGTCAACTGTTTCCTTTTTAGAGTTTCTGCAATTAGAATTATTTTGATTATACCTATTTGCACAAATACCTCGGGGATTCCCGATCGTTAATACATAGAGTCCAATAAGCATATCTTGAGTTGGTACGGAAACGGGATCCCCAATAGCTGGAGACAAGAGATTCATATGAGAAAACATAAGTAAACGAGCTTCTGCTTGAGCTTCCAAAGATAAAGGTACGTGAACAGCCATTTGATCCCCATCAAAGTCTGCGTTGAAGCCCTTACAAACTAATGGGTGTAAACAAATAGCACGCCCCTCCACTAAAATGGGTTGGAACGCCTGTATGCCTAATCTATGCAGG